TTCTATAATATAGAATAAAAAAGAAAGATATTCTATATAAAACAATCTTGAAGTATCTGCTAATTTAATGTAGCAGCAATGCTATTGAAATTTCTGACTTGTTCTTTTTTTTTTACAAAACAAAATCCAAATGGATATAATTTGGATATCAGAAGGATTACCATACATAACACAAGATTTCTCCGCCGATTCTTTTTCGTCGAGCCTCTCGATCTGTCATCATACCCTGAGAAGTAGAAAGAATTACAATTCCCGTCCCGCCTAAAATTCTAGGAATTTGTTGATAGCTAGAATAGATTCGTAGACCAGGTCGACTAATCTGTTTTAATTTTAGACCAGTTCTATATTCTTTCTTTTTCTTTTTTCTATGTCGTCTATGTCGTAAGGTTAAAACCAAGAAATTTTTGTTGCCTTCCTGATGTTTCCTCACATTTTCAATAAAACCTTCTCGTAAAAGGGTTTTCACAATGTTTTCAGTGATATTAGTAGATACTATTCGAACGATTCCTTTTCCGGCCATGTCAGCATTTCGTATAGAGGTTATTATATTAGCAATTGTGTCTTTACTCATGATAAAGTTAAATTTTTGTTGTTTTTGAGTTTTGATATAATCAACATAGTCTTTTTGCTTTTGTTTTTTTTTTTTTTTTTTGAATTCTTTATTATTAAGGCATATACGTTAAACCTATAATGCTTTTCTAACGCTTTATCTTATAATACTTCAGGTGCTAATGAAAGTATTTTCGTGAAATTGAAATCCCTCAATTCCTCGGCAATCGGGCCAAAAATTCGACTTCCCTTTGGATTTCCTTTTTTACCAAGGACAACTGCAGCATTATCATCATATTGTATGATAACGCCGCAGTCGCGTTTGAGTTGTTTACAAGTACGTACAATTACAGCTTTGATCACTTCGGATTTTTCTAGAGGGGAATTGGATGCTGCTTCCTTGATCACAGCAATAATAACGTTGCCAATATAACCGTATCCCCGATCACCAATCCCTAGGATTCGAATACACATCAATTTTCGGGCTCCGCAGTTATCTGCTACATTCAAATAGGTCTGAGATTGGATCATATCATTTTTTGAATCTGTTATTTTAATGCAAAAGGAAAAAAAAGAAATATTGTTTGTAAAAAAAAAAAAGAAACTTACAATTTTTTTTTATTTCAAAGTCCCTTTTTTTTCGGCTCTATATTTCTTTTTTGAAATAATGAATTCAGTTCGTATAGGCATTTTGGATGCTGCTATTGAGATAGCTTTTCTAGCCATCTTTTCTGCTACTCCGCGTATTTCATAAAGTATTTTACCTGGTTTAACGACAGCTACCCAATATGCGGGAGGTCCTTTCCCTTTCCCCGAACCCATACGTGTTTCTGCGGATTTTCTCGTAACTGGTTTGTCGGGAAACATACGTACCCATATTTTTCCACCGCGGCGTATATTTCGTGTCATTGCCCGACGCCCTGCTTCTATTTGTCTAGCCGTAATCCAAGCGGGTTCAAGTGCCTGAAGAGCATATTGACCGAAACAAATACGATTACCTCGATAACTCATTCCTTTCATTCTCCCTCTATGTTGTATACGGAATCTGGTTTTTTTGGGGTTATAGTTGATGATTGGTTCACAATTCTATCTCTATTACAGAACTGGACATGAGAGTTTCTTCTCATCCAGCTCCTTGCGAATGATATAATTCTAAAAATATACATATAGTTGATGAGTAATAGACTGAATCATTAGATTCTTTGAGATTTCATCTAATCTATTTATTCGAAATTTGTATCTATTTTTATATATAGAACTATGTATTCTATGTCAATTCTAGATTGATAGATAATTCGAAATTCAAATTTGTAGATAATTATTTTAGATAATTTTTCTATAATGGACTTTTTTTGTTATAATCTTCTAATGAATCTATATTTGTATATATTATGATGATGATATCAGATCACTTAAAATTTAGAAATCCAATAACATAAAAAAACCTTCGCGGGCGAATATTTACTCTTTCAATACTCTTTGAATATTTACTTTATTTGTAGGGTTATCCCCAAACCTCTCAAAATAAAAAATAAATGGATTGTTTCTTGGTTCGTTTCGCCATCCTGCCCATTAAAAAATTATTAAGATTTCTTTTCAATAGAATCTTATGTCTTTACAGGTTCCGTCGTTCCCATCACTTCTCGGTTAATGGTTAGGTCTTAATTCTACAATGAAGCCTCCAATGCAATTTTTTCTTGAGCCAATTTTATCAGTCTTTATTGGCTCGAGGCTCTTCATTTTTTGTTTTATGAGTGAGATTTTCACTATCAATAAATCGTTATTGGTGCTTTATTACATTAGCTTTTACGAGATGACTCGTAGACCTTACATATTGGAATCATATATCATTGATTTTTTTTTTTTCTTTCGCTCACCCTATCATTTATCTATATAATTTTCTATTTTGCTTTACAATTCATAATGAAATTGCTTTTTCTTTTATTTATGTAATGTAAAAATTATGTAATGTAAAAAAGATTTCAATTACTACAATGCAATGGCCAATATATCATATCTTGACTGCTTTTTTGGATCCAGACCTAGATAATGAATGTGAAGCGATGAGTTGGTTATAAATTCTATATTTCTTCATTCATAGTATGGATCAGTCTATTTTTTTTAGATTGACCTTTAAAAACCAACGGGTCACACACTAAGCATAGCAAGTACATTAAATAATTAATCGAATTTTTGATTTTATTTAAGCTTATAGAATTTGAGAATTTTTCTTTTTTTGATTGGCCAGAAAAAGAATGAAAGAATCTCTCATTTTTTGTTCTATCAAAGGAAAGGGTATAATGTAAAGGTTAAATCAAGTAAAGGTTGATTATTCTTTGTCTAGAAATATCCAAATTTTTATGCCTAATACCCCCCAAATAGTTCGAAGTGTATAGCAGCAATAATCAATTTTAGTTCGAAGGGTTTGTAGAGGAACCCTACCTTTTCTAAGCCATGTGGCGCGTGCAATGTCGTTTCCGCCAAGGCGCCCCGCTATTTTTACTTGAATTCCTTTTGCACCGACCCCCTGGGCTAATTCAACAGCCTTTTTCATTGCTTTGCGAACTGGAACTCGATTCTTTAATTGTCCGGCTATAAATTCTGCAAGAATATTAGGATCCTCGTAAGGATTTAGAATTCTTTTAATATTAATCTTCAGTTTTCGATTTGTAGGATTAAGTTCTTTTTGTACAATCATCGGTAATTCTTTGATTGCCTTCGTCTGCAATTCTTTGATTTTTTTCATGTCTAATTCTTCGATTTTTTTCGGTTTCCTTTCTCTTTCTATTAATAATTTTAGGAATCCCAGATATATTCTAACCTGAATCACATCAATTTTTTTTTCAATCTCTATACGTGAAATCCCTACAACACCAGAACGAATTTTGATATTCTTTTGTACATAATTTTGGATAGAGTTTCTTATTCTTTTATCTTCTTGTAGACCCTGAGAATAATTTTTTGGTTGTTCAAACCAAATAGAATGATGATTTTGAGTTGTACCAAGTCGGAAACCGAGTGGATTTATTTTTTGTGCCATAATCCTCCATTACTATAATATATATCATGAAATGTCATATTTGTAGACTTTTTTTTACTTACTCAAAGTTTTAAGCATATCTTCTATTCTTTAGAATATCTTCTATTCTTTATATAAGGATATATCTTTCAATACAATATTTATTACAATATTTATTATGACAAGTTCCTTTTCTTATCGTATAACTTCGTCCTCGAGCCCGAGGTTTGCATTTTTTCACAAGAGTATTCTCGTTGACTTCGGTTTTACAAATGATGAAACTGAACTCCTCGTTCAAACCTATATTGTGACTAGTATTTTGTAGTGTGCAATAAACCAATTTCAAAATGAAATAACATGTTCGATAAGGTATGAGCTCGAGTATCATAGGTGTTTTCTCGTGGGAGCCCCCCCGAATCTGATTAATTTTTCTTGGTACTTTTTGAGCATAGATATATGTTTACCTAAAATGGATACTTCTGGATTGTATCTAGGGCCCCTTTTTCTTTTATTTATCTCATAGGATTTACTTTTTCTTAATAAACAGCATCCATATTCTCTTTTTCTAATATTCTTTTTTCATTTTCATTTCAAAAAGGTGGAAATGAGTTAAAAAATAGAATTGTGATTTAATCTATATTCTTTAATTTAGATGATTCTTTACTCCATATTCGACTATTTTTTTTAGTAAAAAATAGATTCGTTTTGGAATGACTTTAAATAAAAGTACATAAATAATCAAATAAAGGTTAACGGCGAGCTTTTTTATCCTTCTTTTCTGTATGCTTCTCGAAATAACGAGTAGGTGAAAATTCTCCCAATTTATGACCCACCATATAACCTTTTATATGAAGAGGTATTTTTTCTTTTCCATTATGGATACCGATAGTATGGCCAATCATTGCAGGTATGATGGTGGATGCCCGGGACCACGTTACTATTATTTCTTTTTCCTCCTTCGTGTTAACTTTCTTTATTTTTCTTAATAAATGATTTGCTACAAAAGGATTTTGTTTTAGCGAATGTGTCACAGTGAATTTCTCCTATTTTTTTTTTATTTGATTTTTTTTAGAAGAAACGAATTCGATTTTCTCTCCTATTTACTACGGCGATGAAGAATCAAATTATCACTATATTTATTCCTTTTTCTACTTCTTCTTCCAAGTGCCGGATAGCCCCAAGGGGTTGCGGGTTCTTTTCTTCCAATTGGGGACTTCCCAACACCACCCCCATGGGGATGGTCTACAGGGTTCATAACGACTCCTCTTACTACAGGACGTTTACCTAGCCAACATTTCGATCCGGCTCGGCCCAAACTTTTTAGCTTCATCCCGACATTTCCTACTTGTCCGACTGTTGCTGAGCCGTTTTGGGATATTAAACGAACCTCCCCAGAAGGTAGTTTTAATGTGGCCGATTTCCCCTCTTTTGCAATCAGTTTCGCTACAACACCCGCAGCTCTAGCTAATTGTCCACCCTTTCCAAGTGTGATTTCTATGTTATGTATGGCTGTGCCTAAGGGTATACCGGTTGAAGTAGATTCTTCTTTTTGATCAATCAAAACCTCTTCCCAAACTGTACAAGCTTCTTCCAAAGCATACGGCTTTCTGGGTGTAGATGGTGATATCTATACAGGTGGATCTTCTATCTCGTTAAATGAAGTAAAGTACTACATGAGTGGATATATAGGAATCCAAATCTGCCGAATCACTCATGTTATGCTCTTCTACATCCTAGGTCTTCCCGTTCCTTCATCTGGCTTATGTTCTTCATGTAGCATTCAGACCGAATGACTCTATGAAATTACGTCGATACTTCCACATATTGGGGGTAACGTAGGAGACATCTCTATTTTTCCCGGGGGGAATCTTTAGAATTTCCACTGCTTGGCTTTCAATTCGCCTCTGACCATCAAATGAAATGTGAATACCCCGTCCTCCTCTCTTTGAAACAAGGGGCGCTTCTGGTTCTGTCGGTGCTTGAAACAATTTTGTTTTCTCCATATTACTATATCTCTAGAGTCAATAATTTGATATTTGATATGAGGAACTACTGAACTCAATCACTTGCTGCCGTTACTCTTCAGTTTTCTGTTGAGGTCTATCCTGTAGAGGTACTCAATTTGGATCAGTGATCGATTTCTAGGTTTCGTCGTAAACCTAATTGGTTACTTCCAATTACGTAAATCCATAGTTCAAACCGCACTCAAAGGTAGGGCATTTCCCATTTTTATAGGAACTCTTGTACCAGAAATAATGGTATCTCCGATTCGAGCCCCTCTGGGATGTAAAATATATTTCTTCTCACCATCCCCATAGTGTATGAGACAAATGTATGCATTTCGATTAGGGTCGTATTCTATGGTTACGATTCTACCATATATGTCTTTTTCATTCCGTAGAAAATCGATTTGACGGTATAGACGCTTATGACCTCCCCCTCTATGCCTTGCGGTAATGATTCCTCTGGCATTACGGCCTTTACCACAACGATGCTGTCCATACATCAAATTCTTTCGGGTATTTCGCGTATTGGATTTCACTTGACTGTCTACGGCTCGATTGCGTGTGCTCGGGGTAGAAGTTTTGTATAAATTTCTCGTCATGCTATTAAGTATTTTGATTTGAGTTCTGCTCTTTAGACTTTAGAAGAGGTGGAATAGAATAACCTAAGAGGCGGAATAGAATAGCCCGGTTGAAGCGTAATGATCATACGCCTGTAATGCATTGTATGTCCCATAATAGGTCTCATTCTTCTACCCTTTCCCGGGAGTCGATGGCTATGAATAGCCATTACCTTGACACCAAAGAAGAGTTCGACCCAATGCTTTATTTCTGTCCTACTGGATCCGGATTCGACATTAAAAGTATATTGATTTTTCCCCAATAACCGAATACTTTTGTCTGTAAATACTGCATATTGGATTCCATCCATAAATCTATTTTCTTCCCTATGAGATGAGTTCGAGTCTCAATAAGAATGCTAGTTCTTACTGTTTATATGGTATGATATAAATATACCACACCAATTCGTTATGTATGGATGATGAGATTCCATTGATACAGAGCCAATTCCAAGCGTAAGAAATAAGAAATTTTCTATCAATTTGGACTTTACCTATATTTTCTATTTATATTTGAGAACTTTTTTCTATTCTTTTTTTAGATTATCCTTTTTTATTATCTTATATTATCTCTTTTTTTCTTTTGTTCAAGATCGATTAGAATTTCTTTTGTGTTCATTTCTTGCTAGTTTCATTTTTTGATTGTGTCGTACCATTCAATCGTTTTATTTATTTTGATTCTGATTCTATCTCCATAACTTAATTATTTGATTCGGGTTGCTAACTCAATGGTAGAGTACTCGGCTTTTAAGTGCGACTAACAGCTTTTACGCATTTGTATGAAGAAAGGGTTCGTCCATACCATCGGTATGGTTTGTAAGACCATGACTGATCCTAAAAGGAATGAGTGGAAAAAATAGCATGTCGTATTAATGAAGAATTCTAAGAATATTTTCTTCTTACCAGAACGATTCCAAACCCTGTTTGAATTATTTGTGTAGAACATAACAAAATGAATCAAAGGTGGGTCGAGTTAAAGTGAATATTAAGAAATAAATGGATAGAGCTCCACGGCTCGAATTCGAAATGAATTCGAAATTCTAGGGGAACAAAAAAGAAAGGAGCTCTCATTCTTAATTTGAATGATTTTCCAATTAAATTCTTAATTCGATGTTAAAAATCGATTAGTGCCTGATGCGGAAAACCCCAATGCATTTTCAATTTTTTGAATGAGTCCTAACTATTAGCCATTTTACGCCAGGAGGGTGGCTGAATGTGTAGAAGAAAGAGTATATTGATAATCCAAAATTTTCCAAAATCAAAAGAGCGATTGGTTTGAAAAAGTAAAGGATTTCTAATCATTTAGATG